GTCCTTCCTGTAGTCTCAACAAATAAGTAATTATAGGAGTAAAGTGTTGATATAATTCGAAGAAGCAAACGACAATTTAATTTCAAGTTAATAAAGAAAAAAAGTAAAATAAGTATGTAATCTAAGGTACTTTTTTACATTTCTAGGATTAAACAAAAGGATTCGCAAATAAAAGCGCTAATGCCACAACCAGTCCGTAAATTGTTAAAGCTTCCATAAAAGCTAGACTAAGCAATAAAGTACCTCGTATTTTACCCTCTGCTTCTGGTTGTCTCGCAATACCCTCTACAGCTTGGCCTGCAGCAGTACCTTGACCAACTCCGGGTCCAATAGAAGCAAGTCCTACAGCCAATCCAGCAGCAATAACGGAAGCGGCAGAAATCAGTGGATTCATGGTAAGTTCCTCACACCAAAAAAAAAGAAATGGTTAATGATACAATCAACCAATGAATTATTACTTAATTTTATCATTAAGTTTGATCATTAAGATCTATTGGGTCGGAGTAACTAAAAACTAATGATAATATTACTGAATCATCAGAACTACTTTGATATCTCATTTTTTGTTTCTACCCATGATGAAGTTTTTGTAAATCCATATACATATGGCTCTAGTTATTGCATTTCTTTCTTTCCAACCATTCTTTCATTCCATCCTTCGTTCTTTACTCTTCTATATCCTTGAGTTCATCTGTTTTTTCATCCAATACACAATCACAAATGAAACAGAAGAAAGGACTTGACTTATCTTGTAATCCATCTAATCTAAATGCAGTAAACTGCAATCAAATCAATATATGCAATCATCAATATATGCAATGGATATCAATATGATCGATATCAACGATATCAATATATCAATATAGCGATATCAATATATATTGCTATATTGATATTACATATATATAGCATATAGTTAGATATATATATAGTTAGTTAGTATATAGGTAAGGCATAAGGACTTCTATTTATATATAGATAGGACTATATAACTAGTGAATATCTAATATTACATATACATATTACATATACATTTCTTTCTTCCATAACGTAAACTGGCCACATTTTATATTGAATCGGATTATAGAATCATTCCTCGAAACCCACACAAAAAGTGGCTGGACTTATAGACATTACATACATCTAGTGTGACCTCCCCAACCCATCTTTTTTTTTTTTACAATTCCGTAATATCGTTCATCTTCTCTCCTACGACTCTAGGTCATATATTCATACGTATTTATATCTATTATGTTCTCCAACCAAGCAGATTATCTTGAACCATGCATGAATTGGGATAAGCTAAAAAAAAAGACTATTTCGAAAACTAGTCAATGATGACCCTCCATGGATTCGCCTATATAAGCCGCGGCTAACGTTGCAAAAATAAGAGCTTGAATACCACTTGTAAATAATCCAAGAAACATGACAGGTATAGGAACTACTGAAGGGACTAAAGAAACAAGAACAACAACTACTAATTCATCAGCCAATATATTCCCGAAAAGTCGAAAACTAAGAGATAAGGGTTTTGTGAAATCTTCTAGGATGTTAATTGGTAAAAGTATTGGAGTTGGTTTGATGTATTTCTCGAAATAACCCAACCCTTTTTTGGTAAGACCTGCATAAAAATATGCCACTGACGTGGGTAAAGCTAAAGCAACAGTAGTATTTATATCATTCGTGGGCGCAGCTAACTCCCCATGAGGTAACTGTATGATTTTCCAAGGTAAAAGGGCACCTGACCAATTAGAAACAAAAATAAATAGGAACATAGTTCCAATAAAGGGAACCCAAGGTCCATATTCTTCTCCAATCTGGGTTTTGCTCAAGTCTCGAATAAATTCAAGGACATATTCAAAGAAATTCTGACCGTCGGTCGGAATGGTTTGTGGATTCCGAACAGCTATGATGGCTGAACCTAACAAGATAGCAATTACGACCCAAGAAGTGATAAGTACTTGGGCATGGATTTGTAAACCTCCTATTTGCCAATAGAAATGTTGGCCTACTTCTACACCCGATATATCGTATAACCCCTTGAGTGTTTTAATGTAACATGGTATAACATTCATATTGTCCTCTGATAGAAATTGAACTTCAAAAAAGGAATTAGTTTGATTCAACCATTTCTTTCTCAACTCACCAACTTGAATCATTAATCATATATTTAGGATACCAAGAAATCACATAACATCATAATATATATCAATATCCCCAGTTCTTTTTTTTTATCTATTTTTTAAAATTCAAAAAAAAAGTAACCGATCCAATAAATCTATGGAGTTGCCCAATAATTAACATTAACTAATTTTATTATTCTTAATCTTAATCATAGATTTCTTATATAGCTAGAACGACCTTCACAAATTGCGGATACTAATTTGTTAAGAATCAATCGAATTGAAGCTATAGCGTCATCGTTGGCTGGAATCGAAATATCTGCAAGATCTGGGTCACAATTTGTATCGATTAAACAAATCGTTGGAATCCCCAAAATGGCACATTCTTGAAGAGCCGTATATTCTTCTTGCTGATCAACGATGATCACAATATCAGGCAATCCCGTCATATATTTGATCCCACCGAGATATGTTTGCAAGGTAGATAATTTTCTCTTCAACATTGCTGCATCTCTTTTGGGGAGACGGTTGAGTTTCCCCATCTTTTCTTCTGCTCTTAAGTCCCTGAACTTATAAAGTCTCGTTTCCGTAGTGGACCAATTCGTTAACATACCACCGAGCCATTTTTGATTAATAAAATGAGACCGAGCCCTTATTGCAGCTGATGCTACTGAATCCGATGCTTTATTTTTGGTACCGACGATTAAGAAGTTTTTTCCCCTACTTGCTGCATCAAAAACTAAATCACAGGCTTCTGATAAAAAACGAGCAGTTCTAGCGAGATTTGTAATATGAATACCTTTACGCTTTGCAGAAATGTAAGGGGCCATTCTAGGATTCCATTTCTTAGTACCATGACCAAAATGAACTCCTGCTTCCATCATCTCTTCCAAATTGATGTTCCAATATCTTCTTGTCATTTTTTCCCACACTTCCTTTTTGTTTTTTCTTTTTCGTATTATTAACAAAGAGACGAGGTACCTTGAAATAAATAATTGTTCCGATGGAACCTTCTACCGGGGATTGACCATTGATACACGGCACAAACCATAAATTTTAAAAATTACTTATTTTATTTATTACCAAATCAATAATCAGACCAGTATAGTTAAAAGATAGTTAAAGTGAAAATGAATCCGCTCTTAGGAATCATTAAATCGCATAAATGATTGTTCTGATGTCTCATGTAAATTTGTCTCATGGAAATTGTTTGTCGCGTAAGAACAAAATAATTCTCTATGGTGTAACAAAATATCTCTCATTTCCAACTCGAATAGATTTTTTCTTTTGATTTCCAAATAAATGTTTTTGTCTTGCCTTGAACGGTGCACAAATTTTTGGAATCCGGTACCAACAGGTATAATCCCCCCCAGAACAACGTTCTCTTTCAGGCCTTTCAACCAATCAATACGACCTCGTAGAGCAGCTTTTGCTAAAACTCGAGCGGTTTCTTGAAAACTTGCTTCGGATATGAAACTTTGAGTATTCAGAGACGCTCTTGTTATTCCCAATGAGATTGCCCGATAACAGATCGATTCGTCCAAAGCGCGCCCTGCTCGTTCCGCTCGCAACAATCCGATTAATTCTCCAGGCGAAAAAACATTAGACATTCCATCTTCTGAAACCAACACTTTTGATGTTACTTGACGTACAATAATCTCTATATGTCTATTATGGATCTGTACCCCCTGGGATCGATAAACCTTTTGGATCTTATTAACCAAAGAGATACGACTTTGGGCTATGGTTAGCTCAGCTCCAATCAAAAACCCCCAGGGGATCCCAAGAATTCTTGGTATACGCTCGTTCCAACCTTCAACTCTCCTTTCGAGGTTCATCGATATTGAATCAATCGAACGCACTTCTAAGATTTGTTCTACTTTTGGAAGACCTTGCGTTATGTCACCAGATCTCGATTTTTCATATATAAATGTAACTAATGTATCTCCTTCGTAAAGGATTTTCCCATAATGACCATGAACAGTTGCTCCAGGAGTAGCCAAATAAGACTTAGCCGATCTTATAACTAAAAAGTCGACATTAACAATTAAAATTTGACCAGATTTTTTTACGTGTGGTTCGTATTTAAATAGACATACATTTTCACAAATAAATTGTCCAAGGCTAATTTTGATCGATGTCTCTTCACAATAATTATGATGGAGAAAGCACCAATTCAAATGGAATGGGTTCAAAATGATGTTACTGCATAGATCGGGATTATAAATCCTTCTATTTTCATCTATTAAACAGTATTTAAGTACTTGAAGTACTTGGAAAATCTGTTTCAAATTGTCAAGTAGCAAATATTTCTTTAACACGATCTGATTATGAGTTATTAAATGGTAAGATGAAAAAAAATTCGATATTTTAGGTACAATAGCGCCTAAGGGACCTAAATAATCCCTAATTGGAATTAGGGGATCCGATTCTTTTGTCACATTGTTATATTTCGAACTATTGAATGGACCAATTCGAGAACAATTGGATGATGACAAAATTAGCAAAGATTGGCATTCCTTATTTCGATTCAACAACATACCAATAGTTCCTTGATGTTGGCTAAGTGATTGAATCTTCGCCTTGGAATAAAAAGGATTGATATTGGTGCAATCTAATCCATTATCGGGAATCAATCCGGAACTTGCCCTATCATACCTTTTTCCGGTATACGAAATAGTGGACTTGACTAACTCAATTCTTATGAAATCGCGAATTAGATCATTTGCCCTTACCTCAACAAAGGAAGCATGAACCTCTTCTATAGAACCATTTTGTTCTTGGTCCCAATTCAATACTAAGCAAGTCCGAACTAATTGAATACTTGTGTGATAAATTCCTCGAATTGACTTGCCATTTCCATAAAGGATATAATTG